CATTAGCAAGAACTTGTTTCAGTTGCATATCATAAGGAATTCGAACAACTGCTTCAAATACAGTATCAGGAAGTACAGCTTGCGGAACTTCAATATCCACGGGCTTATTAGCTAAATGGCAATTGGCACATACAATTCGACCAGTCGCTTCTCGTGGATTTTCATAACCCTGCTGCGCAAAAATGGGATATGCATTTGAAATAGATGCTCGAGTTATTACATATATCATGATCGATAAAGAAATGGATCGAGTCATCTGTTCTTTTACCCAAGAAAAAGTATTTATATTTTGCATAGTCCAATCATAGATCCCGGAATTTCTACAATAAATTCGATAGGTAGCTAGTAGAATTCCCTATCCACAAGTTTGCCATTGTATTGATTGTACTGAATTCATTCATTGAAGGTAAGATATTTGATGAATCTATACTTAACTTAGATTAGACTTCTTAATGAAACTTATTAGACCTTTAATTAGTATAAAAGAGTTAAGCTGGGGGCCATGTATATGCGTATATTTTGGTGTACTTTTGGTGTACAAATAGTTTATAGTTTATATTAATACTTAAATTCTTAATACTTATTCTTAATACTTAATATACTTAATATATATTATATATAAATTAATAAATTATTATTATATTATAATTTTATAATTATTATATTTTTTTTATTCTTTATGCGTCCTCCTGTTTTTTTTATTTGTATTTGTATTTGAGATGTATAATGTATGTGAACTGCTGCCTCAACGGAACGGTAAAATAGAATATAGCATCCTTTGTCGGAATGAACATTTTTAAGAAGCTTAAGTTCTTCTCTCATGCTGAGATTTCTTCTTCAGTTCATTTCATTCAATTGGTACTCGCAAGAAATAGGCCAATTCGGCAGCTTTTTGTTCAATTTCTCGTGGATTAAAATTATCATCAGTACGAGTCAAGGGAATGGCTCCTTGACCCCGGATTTCCATATAAAGGACACGACGAGTAAAAAGACCCTCTCCCACCTCTATTCTGATTGATTGGATATCTTTCAGAAAAAAACGAAGGAAGATGCGACGATTTTTTCCAGGGAATCCCCAACGAAAAAAGCACATTATCCCTTCTTTTCTATCGAATCGGTCATAACCACTACCTAAATTCCATGAAATTGTGCACCACAAATAAGAACTAATGAATAGACCTGCGATCCCATAGAAAGACATCACGATCCCTTGTGGGAAAAAAACAATTTCCTGAGAAGGAAATACGGATATCAGATTCCTACCAAGATAACTGGAAGTTCCAACCACTAAGAATCCTAGTGAACCTAAAAAAAGGATACAGGCCCAGCAAAAATTACTTGTTTTTCGAGACCCCGTTATAAGTTCTATCCATATATGTTCTGATCGCCAATTCATACTATACTAGATCCAGTTGCATTCGATTAGAATTGAGAAAATAACCCAAATAGATTTGACTTTTCTTGCTTGATTCCGAAATAACTTCCATCAACTAGCAGTATTCTGACATGAACCATTAGGAATAATTGATTAGATACATTGAGTTTCTATTTCAAAGATTTTAAAAAAATATTTGCTGATCATTTTGAATTTAATTGATATTGATTAAGCTATAACCGCATATACATACATTAATGCATATATTATGCATCAGTATACATAACAATTTTTCCGTTTGTTTTCGGAAAGGCCGCATATCATATATCCTACCATATTACACTAAAAAAGTATTTGTATGATGATCCAGCGTTGAAATAAATTGATGAGATTTGGTCCCATCATTTTTAGACAATCTTATTTCTTTGGACATAAAGAGATAAAGAAGCCATTGCGATTGCCGGAAAGACTAGGCCCACTAAAGGAACCAAAATAGAGGGAAAGTTAAAATCTATCATAGAACGGGTACCTCGATTTCATATTTGTACCTATTATAATTATAAAGATATCTTATGATACGTCTACCTATTATAAAAAATATGAATATAATCTTAATATTAAAGTACTTAATAATAAAAATAAATAAGTACAAGGAATGTAGAACTAAATGAAGTTTACCTATTCCTCTTTCTACACGAATATGTATGACAGTCCACTTTCATAAATTTTATTCTTCTTTTCCCATCCTTAATTTTATTTATATCTTTTCTTTCAAAAAACCTTTGTTTGTTTTGAAAGAAAAGAATTTTTTATGAATTCGCGACTTTAACCAATCTTATCCAACAAACAAAACAGGGGTTCTCGGTAAATAGAAATAATTTATATTCTATATTCTTATTATTCTTTATTATCATTCTATATTCATTCTTATATTCTTCTTAGTTTGATTATTTGATTATATATTCTATATTTGAATTTGATTTGTTTTTATATTTTATTTTTTTTTCTATATTTTTTTATATATTTTTCGTTGTTCTATAATATGAATATGTCATAAAGTAGGGATAAATTTTTTTTGATTTACCCGATTTCTCAGAAGGAGAAAGAAACTCTTTTTTATCTTGTCGATAGAAAGATGCTTATTCCTAATCAGGAAGGGGGGTAGAATAAAAAAATGGATTCGGGTAAAAAAGTAATTATCCAAAACTTCTGACTCTTACTACACTTATAACTGATGTCCCAAAAGAAAACACCATCTTCCTAGTTTGGTTTTTTTGATTACAATAAACTAAATGCTTATTCGCTACAAATCAAAATAACTGAACTTCCATTTTAAAATGAAGAATTTCAACCCCTTTTTAATTTTAAATTAAAATATTTTTTTTTTTAATCTTGATTCAAGGGAAGGAAACCCTGTAGTTGAAATAACTCACTGAGAACACCTTTTAAAAGATTACGTGGTACGATTGGGTCGAATAAGCCCTTATCGAATAAATACTCAGCCTCTTGTGAACCGTCAGGTACTGTCTTTTTCAATGTTTGTTCAATTACTCTTTTGCCCGCAAACGCAATATAGGCATTAGGTTCAGCAATAATGATATCTCCCAACATACCAAAACTTGCTGTAACTCCGCCAGTTGTAGGAGATGTAAGGATTGATACATAGAATAACTTTTTATTTGATTGATAATCATATGAAGCAGAAGATATTTTAGCCATTTGCATCAAGCTCAAACTCCCTTCTTGCATGCGTGCTCCTCCAGAAGCACACACAATAATGACAGGTAGAGATCGATTAATAGCATACTCGATCAAACGGGTTATTTTCTCACCTACTACAGATCCCATACTACCTCCCATAAACTGAAAATCCATAACTCCAATTGCTATGGGAATACTATTTAGTTGACCTATGCCCGTTTGAACAGCTTCAGTTAAACCCGTTTTTTTTTTATAAAAAAAGATGCGATCTGTATAAGGTTCCTCTTCTGAATGAAATTCAATGGGATCCATAGAGACCATATCCTCATCCATAGGCTCCCAAGTGTCAGGATCAATAAGAAGTTTGATTCTATCTGAACTATTCATTTTCAAATGATATCCGCAGTGTTCACAAATATTCATTTTTGACCAAAAAAATTTTTTATAATTTAATCCATAACAATTCTCGCATTGAACCCATAACTCTCTGTATTTTGTATTTATATCGAAATCATCGAAATCATCGAAATCATTAGATCTTCCTCTTTCATTGAGATAACTGCTACTAGTACTACTCGAATTTTCACTTTCAATACTACTTATAGTTTGACTTTCTGTACAAATGAAACTATAAATGTAACTGTCGATACCACTGTAAATGTCACTATTAAGACTGATTTCAAAACGAAGATAACTATCAATGCAACTATTAATGTGATTATTCCAATTAGATTGAATATCATACATGGAATAATAATAGTAGTAATTGCTACTCTTAGACTCACTATTCAAATAACTATAAAAAAGTATCTCTAGTTCATTCAAAAAAGAATTAGCATTGTCAATCTCAAAAATCTGATTTTCAATATCAAAATATACAGAATAACTGTCACCATTACTATTTTTAACTAAAAAAGTATCATCAGAGATCAAACTAAAAATATTTCTGCTATCAAATAAATAATCTAGATAATTAATATTACCGAAACTATAACTGCCACTATCACTCCAACTAGGAATCCTTTTCTCCGCATCATTTAGAATAGGTTCATTACTTCCACTAGTATGTCCAATATCATCAAGACTATCCATTGATTTACTTAGTCCACACCTATGTTCTAACTTATTGTTAGACAAGATCGAATTGAACCAACATTTTTCCATAGAGCCTTTCTGCCCCCTATTTGATGAAAACTTAATACCTAATATATGAATAGTCATTCGATGAATAAAAAAATAATTTTACTATTTTTTTTTATCATTCAGAATTAAAATGAAGCATATTATCCAATCATTAAAATTATTAATTAAAAACGAGCGAGTCTTGAAAAGAAAGAAAGGATTCTTCTCCTGTTGGGGAATCCAGTTAATCATTTCAATATTTCAATATCAATATATATTATGATAGAATCTTTTCCTCAAAAAAAAATCTAAGGAGAGGTTTCTTAAAAAACTTTAAATTCTCATCAAAAAGATACATAGTTGTTTCTTCCCATAAATTTTAAATAGATTCTCGTAGAATCTCGTGTCATACAGTCAAATAATAAATTTGTTTATTACAACAGGTAACGAAAAAGACAATATCAATATAAAGGATGGGGGTAGAAGGGATCTTTCCCTTGGCTTGATCCTTGATCTATGGCCTGAATATAAAATGATCCACCAATCCAGTCCTAAGGATACATAATTAAGCCTATGGCTCCAACAATAAATAATAAATAATAGAAATAGATTAGTCTTCGATCTTATACTTGATATATGGTAAGGTCTGTACATATATATGCAAATACACAAATACCCTCATTCATAGTATAGGATTAGTATAACATGTTCGTTCTTTATTCTATTCGGCCCAATCTTTTCTTAAAAAAAAGATTGGGCCAAGTTTCATTGCAATCAATTAGGAGAACAAACAGGGACTGCT